CCCCTTCCCCTGTTTCCACCTACGTAGATAGGATATTTTAAGAAGTGAACGTCTTTCTTAGTAGCGGGGTCCGGGGAAAGAATAGGAAAGGTCATTTCACTATATTTCTGACCAGGAACAGGGCCTATGACAAGAATATTTTTTTGATTGGGGCGATAGCTCTGAAAAGACAGATTACCCATCTTTTCTTTTATCTCGGGGGAAATACGATCGGGAGGGGCTAATTCAAAACCCTCTGGTAAAATAAGAACAGCCCCTACATTCAAAGCCCCTTTTTTACCATTAGCAAGAACTTGTTTCAGTTGCGTATCATAAGGAATTCGAACAACTGCTTCAAATACAGTATCGGGAAGTATCGCTTGCGGAACCTCAATATCCACCGGTTTATTAGCTAAATGGCAATTGGCGCATACAATACGTCCAGTCGCTTCTCGTGGATTTTCATAACCCTGCTGTGCAAAAATGGGATATGCATTTGAAATGGGTGTACGAGTTATTATATATATCATGAGCGATACGGAAATAGATCGAGTAATCTGTTCCTTTATCCAAGAAAAATTATTTCTAGTTTGCATGGTCCAATCATTGATCCCGAAAATTTCTACAATAAATTGGGGTAGGTCACTAATGGAGTTTCCTATCCACGATTCTGTTATTTACTGGAATAATTTGACTCGATTAATATATAGGAATATAGGATGAATCTCCGGGATGGGTAGAAATAGAAAGCAATTTTCAATGTTTTGCTTATGTACAACTGCAAAGTAAGAAACATTATAATTGGATTAAGTAGACTATTTTTTAGTCATTCATTGAATGATAAATCACTACAAGTGACGGAGATACGCGATTTAAATAACGGAAAATCCAATATTTGAAAATTGTATCTAGAATGACTGGAAAAGTTGAAACAAGGCCAGATATAATTTGATCATTATGAACAAATCCAAAATCCTTGTAGACAAAGCCAATCATCAATTCCCAACCATGGGGCGAATGAAATCCAATACATAAATCGGTTAATAAAAGAAGAGAAAAAGCTTTTATTGTGTCACTTAAGTTATATAGGAATTCCTGAGCCCAAGAGTTAAGAATAACAAGTTCTTTATTACCCAAAATAGAATAACCACTTAGAATAATGAAACATATTATATTTGTCGAGAAGTGCAAAATCGTATGAATACGACCCTCATTGTGTATCTTGATTAATTGGATTGTTTCTTTGTGAATTCCTATACGAAGGTTTTGTAGATGTGTCTCCGAGTATTCCTTGATCATTTCTTCTAAGAAGAGGAGTTCCTTTAATTCTATGAATTTTTCTAAAATACTCTTTTCTTCAATATCATTCAAAAAAGTTTCGGATTGACTAGGATTCCACCAATAAGTAACCCACGATTCCAGACTTTTTTGAAATAAGAGAGAAATCCACCAGGGCAAAAATACTATAGATGCAAGATATAAAAGAGGAGTGAATGCTTTCTTTTTTGCCATTTTTTCATCTGTGAATTGTTAATGAACCCATCTCATTCGTCGACTCTATGTAATCTAATATTTCTCTCACGCATCAGTTCTATTACAAGTTATCGAACCTATGAATCTATTCACTATTTTTGATTTGTGATTTCTTAGGCCTTGAATCTAGAAAAAAAGACAGAAATAGACGAAAAATTCGAATGAATAAATAATAAAGAATAAAAAAGTATTGTTTCCCTATAGTAAAATTCGAAAGTAAAATTCGAAGCACATATCTCCTTTCGATGAATGCCCCGAAAATTCAATCTAAAATTCAATATTCAATTTCAATAATGAATATAAATATTTTTAATATTTTGATACGAAAGAACTCCTTTTCTATCATTAGATAAAAATAGCTAAGATTTCTAAAAAATTTAACTGACTATGAGTAGTCAGGGATAGAAGAATTGAGGGAATTTTCTGAAGAATCTTGTGAAATGAAAAAAGGGTGGCAAAAAACGACAGAAAGAAATTGGCTAGTTATCATTATAAGAGATCCAATTTTTTGGTCATTAAGGAGCACAAAAAGAAGCGTCGAAAAAATGACAAGATATTATCTATCTGAATATAAAGTCTCAATTCCAACAAGTAAAAAGCAAGTCAAAAGGGGGGATATTTCCTTATTTCGAAATGGTTTATTATGAGATATTTCGATTTTTTATTCATTTTTTATTTAATTGAGTTGTGTATATATCGATACATATAAAAGATACCCCAAAGAGTTTTTTTTATACTTGTTCCATATAGTCTGCTTTAACTCGAATGAATGTTCTGAAGAAACATCAATTAAGTTATGTTCTAGAAAAAGAGGATTCTTGCATTTTTGCCCTCCTGCTGAGAAAGCATTCATTTCTCGGTAAAATAACTTCAAATTAAAATACTTCAATTGGTACACGCAAGAAATAGGCCAATTCCGCAGCTTTTTGTTCCATTTCCCGTGGAGTAAAATTCTCATCAGTACGAGTCAATGGAATGGCTCCCTGGCCTCTTATATCCATATAAAGGACACGCCGAGCATAAATACCCTCTTTCACTTCTATTCTGACGGATTGAATATCTTTTATAAGAAATCGGAGGAAGACCCGACGATTTTTTCCAGGAAATCCCCAACGAAAGATACACACTATTCCGTCTTTTATATCAAATCGATCATAACCACTACCTACATTCCACGAAATTGTGCACCACAAATAGGAGCTAATAAAAAGACCCGCGATCCCATAGAAAGACATCACAATTCCTTGTGGAAAAAAAACGATTTGCTGAGACGGAAAGAAAGATATCAAATTTCTACCAAGATAACTCGAGGTTCCAACCAACAAGAATCCTAATGAACCTAAAAAAAGGATAATAGCCCAGCATAAATTACTTATTTTTCGAGCCCCCTTTATAGGTTCTATCCATATATGTTCTGATCGACAACTCATACTTGATCCCGTTGCTTTTTTGGAATTGAGAGAATACCCCAAATGAATTTGACTTTAGTCTGTTTGTTTCCGAAGTAACTCGCATCAACTAGCACTAGTTTGAACTAGTTTGATGTGAACCTTTAGGAGTAATTCATTAAATTGGTTAGATCTAAACTAATAACATACCCTTCGTATCACTCACTAAAGATAGCCACATACATATAGATAGACCGGCTTTACAGCTCAGCCATCCGCCGATTCGGGTTTATTTGAAAATAGCTAAAATATAGCATTTTCTGGAGACATAAGAATTTTTCGGCGGAAGCCGCTTATACCATATTTTGCTAAAGGATATCTGTGTTATGATACAAACGTAAAAAAAATAGATGAGATTTTGTGCCATCGGCTCTAAACAATCTTGTTTTTTTGAACATGAAGAAATAAAGAAGCCATTGCGATTGCCGGAAATACTAGGCCTACTAAAGGGACCAAAATAGAGGGAAAGTTAAGAGTTGTCATAGAATGGGTACCTCGATTGACTATTTGTACCTGTTATTATTATTTAGATTTTATATTTATTATTTATAATATCAATTTAGAATATAAAGATATCTTATTATATATCTTATTATATATAAGGATATCTTACTTATTATAATTTGAGAATTATTATTATTATATAGATATAAGTATCTATCTAAGTGAGTATATAATGTAGTTTTTTATCTTTCTACATGAAGGATTTGAAAGGATATGGATGAGATATTTTTTTCTTCATTTTTTGCTCTTGTCTTCGAATTTCATTTATTAAGCAAAAAGCTTATTAAAAATGAATTAGATTCTACTTAGTTAGATTCTATTTATATTGAATTATATTGAAGGGTTTGTTAGAATCCCATCCAGTAGGGATTCTTAGTCAAAATAGGATTATCGTAAGATATAGAAAGATAAAAAATTCTATATTTAATAGATTTGAATTATATATGACGAGAAGAAGATCTTTTTTTTTTTTTTTTTTTTTTTTTTTTACTTTACGAAAATAAGAATTTCATCTTTTATCTTGTTGATAAATAATAATGAATATAGAAAAGGGGACGGATTTTCAATTTGATGTGACTTTTGATTCTTTATACAATTAGATCTTATGTCAACAAAGAAAACCCCATTCGTCTAATTTTTACTTGGATTCCGATAAACTAATTAGATAAACTAATTACTTGTTTGCTCAAAATAATTGAACTGAATGTTTTAATTTTGATTCAAAGGAAAGAAAGTGTGGAGTTGAAATAACTCACTCAGAACGCTTTTTAAAGGATTACGTGGTACGATTAAATCGAATAAGCCCTTCTGGAATAAATACTCAGCCGCTTGTGAACCGTCGGGTACTGTTTTATTCAATGTTTGTTCAATTACTCTTTTACCCGCAAAGGCAATGTAGGCATTGGGTTCAGCAATAATGATATCCCCCAACATACCAAAACTAGCTGTCACCCCACCGGTAGTAGGAGATGTAAGGATTGGTACATAGAATAACTTTTTATTGGATTGATAATCATATAAAGCAGAAGAGATTTTAGCCATTTGCATCAAGCTCAAACTTCCTTCTTGCATGCGTGCCCCTCCAGAAGCACACACTATAATAAGAGGTAGAAATTCTTTAGTAGCGTATTCAATCAAGCGGGTAATTTTCTCCCCAACTACGGATCCCATACTACCCCCCATAAACTGAAAATCCATAACCGCAATTGCTACGTTAATACCGTCTAGTTGCCCTATGCCTGTTTGAACAGCCTCGGTTAATCCTGTCTTTCTTTGATAAGAGTCGATCCGATTTTTATAAGGCTCCTCCTCCGAATGAAATTCAATGGGATCCAGAGAGACCATGTCTTCATCCATAGGCTCCCAAGTACCCGGATCGATCGAAAGTTCGATTCTATCTGAACTACTCATTTTCAAATGATATCCACATTGTTCACAAAGATTCATTTTTGATTTAAAAAATTTCTTATAATTTAATCCATAACAATTTTCGCATTGAACCCACAAATGCTTGTATTTTTGAGTTACATCCAGATC